TTATTTTATTTATTTTGATTTTCTTAAGGTTATTCTTCGCTTTTAAAATCAACAATAGATTCAATAGAATTCAACAATAGAAGAAATGATCAAAATCGAAATGATTTTAGTCCATACTAATTTTAAAAGAGTTTCATTGTTGAATGAAGTTATACGACCGATCTCCTATGGTTAGTTTACCAAAAGGGTACTGAATGAATTGGTTGATTAAAATTCCAGGATGGGTAGATGTTACAAATGATGAATTTCTTTTTTTTTATATACTTGTTACTTTCTCTTTCTTGGTGCCATCTATAATGATAGATGAATAACAAACTTTCAATTGACCCTATTCTTTCAATTGGTATTTTGGGGTATCCTCCTATTTTGCAAAAATGGAAACTTAGGTAAGTGCTTTCTAAAGATATGTATAAAAAACCTATTTCATTTATCTCCTTAATGCTTACTATAACTAGTTATTTTGGTTTTCTACTAGCAGCTTTAACTATAACCTCAGCTCTATTTATTGGGTTGAGTAAAATACGACTTATTTAAAATTCATATTTGAAATGAGCAATTCATAAAACGAAATCCTTATGTGATATTTTGCTTATTCGATAATTACGTATCGTCCCAATTATCAATTACCGGTCATTGAGATTCATATCCATTCGTATTAATATTTAGGTATAGATATTCTTTTTTTTCTTTCAAACAAATTGAAATGATTGAAGTTTTTCTATTTGGAATCGTGTTAGGTCTAATTCCTATTACTTTGGCTGGATTATTTGTAACTGCATATTTACAATACAGACGTGGTGATCAGTTAGACCTTTGATTAATTATTATCTCTTTTTTTTGATTGACCTCCTCCTTTCGTTTTTTTAATACACAGGAGGTCAAATTCCTATTGCTGTGCAAATTAATGAATCTAGATCTGGCTCAGTCTAATTTTGCCCTAAGACGAAACAATCACGCTCTGTAGGATTTGAACCTACGACATCGGGTTTTGGAGACCCACGTTCTACCGAACTGAACTAAGAGCGCTTTCTTATCCGAATAGACTATAAAAAGGGGATTTAGGGATAGTATCATAAAAATGAAGGATTATGCCCAATTTGAATCGATCTTAGGCGATCCCCCATTACTGCTCAAAGTAGCAGTAATGACTAGGGATGACAGGATTTGAACCCGTGACATTTTGTACCCAAAACAAACGCGCTACCAAGCTGCGCTACATCCCTTCCATTGCTCTACAGTGTCATTGTATAGAATTACTGCCTTATTTTCCACATTGTTATTTCGTCCATTGATATACATAATTTTCTCTCCTTTTAGTCTTTTTGGTCTCATTTAACCTATTATTTATTTAATTTAATATTATATACAAAACGAAATGAGTATTGTATTTTTCGTAAATGCGCAGCAAGATATTTTTTAGTTTTAAGATTTTACGAAAAGGCAAAATCTTATTTAACGCATCATTATACAATTAAATTTAACTTAAGGATTAGGTATATAACTTTAACCGGTCCTTCACTACATATGCGTCTGATCATATATGCATTATCTTTATTTGAATTTTATGTATTACAATAAATAAAACAAAAAGGGAGGTTTTTCAATGCGAGATTTTAAAACATATCTCTCCGTGGCACCAGTACTAAGTACACTTTGGTTCGGGGCTTTAGCAGGTCTATTGATAGAGATTAATCGTTTTTTTCCAGATGCGTTAACATTCCCCTTTTTTTCATTATAGTTGAAGATTAAAGATACAATCAAATATCCGTGACTAACCGCGCCTCTCCTCTTTTCTCTTTTTTCCCCTTTTTCGAATAAGGAAGGAAAGAGAAAAAAGAAAAGAAAACTGGATTCAACATCTGCGAGACTCGAGCTCAAGTTCGAATTATCGAATGAAATTGAAATGAAATGGAAATGAATATTAATCATAGAGAGTATGGGGTTAGAATGGAAACTGCGCAGAATATAAGGAAAAGGTATTCCAAGATATTTAAATGAAAACTAGACTGTACTTCGATTTGAAATAGAGTTTAGAAATTTTTGTATTACTTATTATTTTAATATGACTTTGATTTACTATAGTTGTTATAATTGGCGTTGTTATAATTGGATTTAAAGTTATTAACTTCTATTTTTTCCTTCGTTTGGAATCGAAAATATGAGTAACTAAAAAATCTAAAGTTAAAGTAAAGGAGGATTCATCGCCAAGGATAAAGATGTACGAGTAACGGTGATTTTGGAATATAACAGTTGTGTTCGAAAAAGTGTTATTATATAGGATATCCGCGGGCATTTCCAGATATACTACTCAAAAAAAATAGATTGAACTGAGTATCTGTATGGTACCCTTTTAAGGAAGGGAATATAAAATACCTAAATTCGATTTTAATTAGAGTAGCTTTAACGTTAAAATGAATTAGAATTAATAAATAGGATTTTCGAGATACGGAATAAACAAAAACAAACAAACCATGGATAAATCCAAGCGATCTTTTCTTAAATCCAAGCGATCTTTTCGTAGGCGTTTGCCCCCGATTCAATCGGGGGATCGAATTGATTATAGAAACATGAGTTTAATTAGTCGATTTATTAGTGAACAAGGAAAAATATTATCTAGACGGGTGAATAAATTGACCTTGAAACAACAACGATTAATAACTATTGCTATAAAACAAGCTCGTATTTTATCTTTGTTACCCTTTCTGAATAATGAGAAACAATTTGAAAGAACTGACGAGTCGATTGCTAGAACTGCTGGTCTTCGAACCAGAAATAAATAGGCTTAATCTTTCTTCACTTGACTCATCATAATTTTAATCCGAAGTCAAACGCGGATTAGTGTTTTTTCGACAATCTAGATTTGATTATCGTGTGGTAAGAAAAAAACAAATCGGAGAAAGCTTTTTTTTATTGAATGCGTTCATTTATTTTGACTAATTTAATCCTATTTTATCATAGGAATTTTGATTCTACCGTCCCGGGGAAGAAACTCCGGGAAACTCCGTTTAAATTATTCCGGTAGATTTTTTATAATCTACTTCTTTTATTATCTCATTCGAAATCATGGAAAGACAATTCCTATTTGATATAGCTATTTGTGCAAGTATTTTACGATTAAGAAGTAACTTCCTCTTGCGCAGATTATGTATTAATCTACTATAACTATAGAATACGAACCTTTCGCGAATTGCTGCGTTTATCCGAATGATCCACAAACGACGAAAATTTCTTTTTTTACTATCCCGATCCCGATGAGCCGAAACTAAAGCTCTTATTTTCTGTTGAGTAATAGTTCGAGTAAGTCTTGAATGGGCCCCCCGAAAGCTTGACGCAAATAAACGAATTTTTGTTCTACGTCTACGAGCTATATATCCCCGTCGAATTCTAGTCATTGAATAGATGAAACTTTGACGAATAACTAATTGATTTCTTTTCTTTCAGTTAGTCTTTTACCCTTTCCTAATTTAGTAATAACAAAACGGATGTTTCCAATGTATAAACTAAAAATTCCACTGACTTTGGCTGCTATAACCTTCCCAACCACGATTTTTTTGTTTTTTTAGGCATTTCACTGCGAAATAAGAAATAGTGGGTTCCATCGTTTCTATGGTGACTTCTTAAACGCTGAGGTCTTCTCTATACACCGGAGCCTTTCCTTCATTGAATCAACGTTATTGGTAACTTGTATAGTTCATCCTTTTTGGCTCTACCCATGAATTATCTAGTAATAGGTCTTTCACAACGAGATCTAGCTATACAGTAACGGTATTTAATTATGAAAATTAGCTGGGTAGCTGACCCTCTTATTCCGTTCTTTCCAGATTAGGAACCCAATCTTTATTTTAAATAAGCTTTCCTCCGCTTAATGGATAACCGTTTGTTTCCAATGGAAAATTGCTTCTCATCTTGATTGGATTGATTGGATTTGGACCGAGAGAAACCATAAAATTCATCCATAATACAATGGGGGGATAGGATAGATTTTCTTTTTTTTTTTTTAATTTTAAATAGTGAATGTAGTCTCCGCTTCTGTTCTATCCTATCCGGTGATACTGATCATTGATACTGGAAATGGCTTTTGTGCCAGATCATGATATGATCTAAACGAGTCGCGCATACACCCGAGTACATGTTCCTCGACGCTGAGGACATCCCCGAAGAGCGGGGGATTTCGTGACCTTTCTGATTGGCTGTCTTGTATTTCTAATAAGTTGTTTAATCGTTGGCATACTGAATTGTATACATAATGGACTGGTTTAGATTGATCTTAACCGGATGATTATGAATTCCTTTAAATAAACTCAGAGATAAAACATAGATTTACGTGAAATCCATGTTATTTTCATTCAACCGCTACAAGATCGACAATTCCATAAACTTGTGCTTCTGTTGCAGACATAAAAATATCTCTTTCCATGTCTTCAGATACAACCCATAAGGGTTTGCCTGTTTTTTGTACATAAACCCTTGCGAGGGTTTCGCGCAGTTTTAGCAGTTCTTCCGCTTCCAGGATAAATTCTCCCGCTTGTGCCTCATAAAACGAACTGGCAGGTTGATGCATCATTACCCTGATGATATAACATAATAAAAAGTCCCTCTATCTCGCGGGATGATGATGAATTCAAGAGAAAAGAAAGATAAAAAAGAATAGAAAAAGATAGAATTAAATAACCGTACGGGCATCTTTTGTCCATTGCATATGCATACGGCTCTACACTCAAATTGACCTCTCCATGCCATTGAAGAAAGAGACGAATATATTAGACCCGGATGGTCAAATGATCAAAATGCCACCCTTCTTTTTGTAATAGTTAAAAATACTATGATGGCTCCGTTGCCTTAGAAATATATTAATTATTTTTTTGTCTGTAATTCAGCAATCCCAAAGTTTCTTTTTGATCCAATCAAATCAAATAAAAATAAGTAAAAATCTTCTTTTTTCTCTTTACATAATATAAATAGTGTTAAGAGCCAAAAACAAAAGAGCTTGTGACGCTGAACTGGACCCCCGATAAATAAGAGAAAATCGGAAATATCCTTTATTTCATACTACCCTCTCGATACATAATCTAATTTGTTAACAATGCAAAAATTTATCATATCGAATTCGAAGTGCCATGCTACTATTACTTAATAGTCTATTATTACTTACTATTCATATTTCATAGGGCGAAGGCATAGTCTTCTTTTTTGTTTTTTGTCTCAAAAAAACCCATTGGCGCCAAGCGTGCGGGAATGCTAAACGTTTGGTAATTTCTCCTCCGACCAGGATAAAAGATCCCATTGAGGCGGCTAACCCCATGCATATTGTGTGGACATCTGGGCGCACAAATTGCATAGTATCATAAATAGCTATTCCAGGTATTACCCAGCCCCCGGGAGAGTTTATAAACAAATACAGATCTTTGGTATCATCTTCGATACTGAGATATATCATAAGACCAATAAGTTGATTTGAGATCTCGCTATCAACCGATTGGCCTAAAAAAAGTAATCTTTCTCGATAAAGTCGGTTGATTAGGGTCCAAGTGTATCCCTTAGAAACCGTACATGCACCTTTTGATGCATACGGTTCAAAAAAATTGCGAAAAAAAGAATCAATGTAATCAATGTATAGATTCCAGTCCTCTTTCTTTTCTCATAACAGGCTCTTTCTGTCTTCTAACGAAAGGGTTTTTCTTCTTCAATAGAGACGAGTTTTGACTACTTTGATTTTAAGAGATTTTAATATTTTAATTTTATTCTGACTAAATATATATAATAAAAACGTCACTAAATTCATTGAATTAACTTTTCATTGATGTATTGTTTCATCGAGATTCAATCTAAATCACGATGGTATTTTCTTGTTACTGATTGGGTCTCTTTCAGCTTCTTAGGTTTATGCTCTACTCTGGGTAAAGATTTGCCCGAGTTTTATTTGTACATATAGGACAAAGGCCCCATTACCATTTTTTTTTATTATGACTTTCTGCCCCCTTGTAATGAATGTATTTCATACCTTTTTACCAAATATTTAGTAACACTAACTCGCTTGACAAATAAGCCAAATAGGAATCATTTATTCTAAAACTAAGAATTGTAGATATATTACCAATCAATTGGTTTTTTCTAAACAGAGCCTGGATACTTCATTTTGTAGTCCAACCAAGTCAACCATAAATTATTTGAAGCAATGTAATATTAATCCCCTAAAATATATCTAAATCTAATTGAATTTCACGCTCCAAATTTCTGATGATTCACCGAATCTTTCTTGGGCGAAACAGAGGATATCTCGATCGGGGGAGAAAACGGGAAAATAAAATCCCATATGACCCAATATGTCTGACAAGTCGCACTATACGTCAATCCAAGATGCATCTTCCTCTCCAGGACTTCGAAAAGGTACTTTTGGAACACCAATAGGCATTAAATGAAAGAAAAAAGAAGTAAGTACTGTATTTCACTTTGATGGGGAAACGTAACAAAATGATTTTTTTTATTGTCTTTATAATAATATATATATTGTATTGGTTTTTATTTCGTATTTATTTTATCCATAGATTAGAAAAAATCATAAAGAAAACTGAATGAATAAAGTCAAATTTTTATGAATAGAACGATGAATAAGTATGTACGCATTCGTTCAGAGAAATTGGTATCAACCCCCATTGCGTATTGGTACTTATCGAGTATAGAATAAATCTGCTTAGCTTTGTTCCTACGAACAGAGTTGTTCCATTATTTTATTACCAACAGAATAGAACAAATATTAGCCCTTGTTCGTTCGGAAATAATCCACTGAACAAGAGAGGTCCATAGAATAGTCATAGTACAGTCTTTTACAATGCAATAAAGTTACATAGTGTCTATTTATCTTTGATAAAGGGGTATTTCCATGGGTTTGCCTTGGTATCGTGTTCATACCGTTGTATTGAATGATCCCGGCCGGTTGCTTTCTGTTCATATAATGCATACAGCTCTGGTTGCTGGTTGGGCCGGTTCGATGGCTCTGTACGAATTAGCAGTTTTTGATCCTTCTGACCCCGTTCTTGATCCAATGTGGAGACAAGGTATGTTTGTTATACCTTTCATGACTCGTTTAGGAATTACCAATTCGTGGGGTGGTTGGAGTATCACAGGGGGCACTGCAACAAATCCGGGTATTTGGAGTTATGAGGGTGTAGCTGGTGCACATATTGTGTTTTCTGGTTTATGCTTTTTGGCAGCTATTTGGCATTGGGTATACTGGGATCTAGAAATATTTTGCGATGAACGCACAGGAAAACCTTCTTTGGATTTGCCCAAGATCTTTGGAATTCATTTATTTCTTTCAGGATTGGCTTGTTTTGGTTTTGGTGCATTTCATGTAACGGGCTCATATGGTCCTGGAATATGGGTGTCCGATCCCTATGGGCTAACGGGAAAAGTACAACCTGTAAATCCGGCATGGGGTGTGGAAGGTTTTGATCCTTTTGTTCCTGGAGGAATAGCCTCTCATCACATTGCAGCAGGTACATTGGGCATATTAGCGGGGTTATTCCATCTTAGCGTCCGCCCGCCACAACGTCTATACAAAGGATTGCGTATGGGAAATATTGAAACCGTCCTTTCCAGTAGTATTGCTGCTGTCTTTTTTGCAGCTTTTGTTGTTGCCGGAACGATGTGGTATGGTTCAGCAACTACTCCGATCGAATTATTTGGGCCCACTCGTTATCAATGGGATCAGGGGTACTTTCAGCAAGAGATATATCGAAGGGTTAGCGCTGGACTAGCGGAAAATCAAAGTTTATCAGAAGTGTGGTCTAAAATTCCTGAAAAATTAGCTTTTTATGATTACATTGGAAATAATCCGGCAAAAGGGGGATTATTCAGGGCGGGCTCAATGGATAACGGGGATGGGATAGCGGTTGGATGGTTAGGACACCCCATCTTTCGAGATAAAGAAGGGCGGGAACTTTTTGTACGTCGTATGCCTACTTTTTTTGAAACATTTCCAGTTGTTTTAGTAGACGGTGAGGGAATTGTTAGAGCGGATGTTCCTTTTAGAAGAGCGGAATCGAAGTATAGTGTTGAACAAGTCGGTGTAACTGTTGAGTTCTACGGCGGCGAACTCAATGGAGTCAGTTATAGCGATCCTGCTACTGTGAAAAAATATGCTAGACGCGCTCAATTGGGTGAAATTTTTGAACTAGATCGTGCTACGTTGAAATCCGATGGCGTTTTTCGCAGCAGCCCAAGGGGTTGGTTTACTTTTGGACATGCTTCATTTGCTTTACTCTTCTTCTTCGGGCATATTTGGCATGGTGCTAGAACCTTGTTCAGAGATGTTTTTGCTGGTATTGACCCAGATTTGGATGCTCAAGTAGAATTTGGAGCATTCCAAAAACTTGGAGATCCAACTACAAGAAGACAAGCAGTCTGATCCAACACCGCTTTGATATCCTATTTTCTTTTTGAAATTGGTTTTTGTTATAGTTAATAGTTAGAGGGTACCAGAGAAAAGAAATCTTGATTTGGATCACCCCTTTTTTTTTGACTCTTTCTCTTTAATTTATTCTTTAGTCTGGAGATAATTCCCCAAAGAAAAAAAAAGAACCAAATAGGTATGGAAGCTATAATTGTAAACCTTGATCGAATCTATGGAAGCACTAGTTTATACATTCCTCTTAGTCTCGACTCTAGGGATAATTTTTTTCGCTATCTTTTTTCGAGAACCTCCGAAAGTTCCAACTAAAAAGATAAAATAATTTTTCATTATCTCAATTGAAGTAATAAGCCTCCCAATATTGGGAGGCTTATTACTTCAATTAGTCCCCATGTTCTTCAAACGGATCCCTTAGTTGTTGAGAAGGTTGCCCAAAAGCGGTATATAAGGCGTACCCAGTAAAACTTACAAGTAAACCAGATATAAAGATGGCTACTAGGGTTGCTGTTTCCATTATTATTATTCTATAATTTCAAGACCCCAACGGATCTAGCATAAGATCCTTTATTTACATTTACAACGGAATGGTATACAAAGTCAACCAATCTTAATGAAAATGAATACAATACAATAGGATTTATGGCTACACAAACTGTTGAGAACAGTTCTAAATCTGGTCCAAGACGAACTACTGTAGGTAGTTTATTAAAACCATTGAATTCGGAATATGGTAAAGTAGCTCCGGGGTGGGGAACAACCCCTTTAATGGGGGTCGCAATGGCTCTATTTGCGATATTTCTATCTATTATTTTGGAGATTTATAATTCTTCCGTTTTATTGGATGGAATTTTAATGAATTAGATCTATAAGAACCCGTAAGGCCTAACTTTTGACTACAAAATCAATCATTTAGAGCCCCTATTTTGAGCCTATTCTATTTGGGGAGTTCGATCGCGAAATTTCTTTGTTTTTTTATTTCTGGAATATGAGTGTGTGACTTGTTAGAATTGATCCTATTGATAGTACAGATAATGGGTCTGTCATCTTGCTTGATAGAGGTGGTTCTACTTCGTCAGATATTTATTATAATAGCTGGAACACGGAATATACGAAATAGATTAAGAAATATTTGAACTATGATTCATACTTAATGTTCAGACCTCATATTGTATCCGGACTCAAAAAAATTTTCAAAGACTTCGAAATTTGAAAATCGCAAGATTTTTCTTCTATTTCGATTTTGACAAAAGGAAAAAATTTTCTTTGAATTATTAGTCATTGTATCTAGTTCTCTTCGTGGAATTAAGTGATGGCCCGGGGGTTCTTACTCGGGGAATCCTTGATTAACTTAAAATTTTTATTATTGAATCATCGCGGTTCTAGTATGAATCTGAGGTTTTAATCAATTCATAGGATTCTTAACAAGAGAATTTCTATCAATAATAAAGAAATCAAAAAAAAAATATAATTTATATTTATAGATAAAAAAATGAAAAACGAAATAGGAAAAGAGACGATTCAAGAGGCCTGTAAGGATCAACATAAAGATGAATGAGCCAACTTGAGATTTTGGTATTATCGCCACAAACA